TCAAGTGTGCGACTCCGTATGAGGACCTCCTTCCCAAAGGCTCTGCCCACTCTCCGTGAACACGGTGATCAAAGCGGAGGAAGGGTGGGCAGCAGGTACCACGAGCCCTCTGTCCCACACATCTATCAAGCAGCAAGTGTAGTTCACCGGTTCCACCGAATGCTCCGAGATCTCGGCAAAGATCGTGTGAGTGTGCAGTTATGCTTCGGATGCTTCGCCGCCATAGAACAGATCGACTCAGTTCCCTTCTTTTCCGGTGCACTCGCTTTATATCTCCGACACACAAGGAAGGACGCGGTGGGAAGCTTAGCAGCCCTAGCCTCTGTCCGGCCGATCATTCCGCTGGCATCTTGCATTCACGCCTCCGTTTTACTGCCGCTCGGGGATGTAGTTGTAGATACGTGAGTCTGAGTGGGTCCTTGGCTCCACCTCTGATCTCCTTCTACGACATGCTGTAGTCGTCGCCATATTCCATATGTCACTTAGTCATATCTGCCTTGCTGCGGGTCAGCACCCCCGAAAGAAAGGGGGGACTTCATTCAGTGACTCCGCGATCGCCCTCTAAACGATCAAAATAAGGTAAAGCTTGAAGATAAGTTTTGTACTCTATTAATTTCTCAGTCCCTCTAGTCGGGTGGGAAACCGGCCGGATCCCCCTGAAAACCGTACGTGCGGGTCTCCCCGCATGCGGCTCACGCCATTCGAGGTGGCCCAGCATTCATTCGAAAATCCTTGACTCAAATGACGACTGCTCGACCTCGGGAGCTCGTTCGCGTGTGGGCAGCGCTGTCTATCTACTCTTCCTTTTAGTCGATCTATTCATTGAGACATTGATTGGCTCGCTCCCTCCCTCTTTTGAGAAGAATGAATGAGCCGCCCTTCCATTTCCGTCAAATGACCCGGCCTCCCCTGGCTCTGACACCGTCCGGGCTCACTTTACTCCCTATGCTCCCCCGGCGCAGGCCTACCACGCTTCGCGCCTGCGGCGTTTTCGCCGGACAGTCTTTGCCAGTAGTGCCATCCTCCCCGCAGGCTGTCTTTATGGGTGGCTTGTCCTTTGCTGCTACGTGATCTTAGGCGCTATTAATTCAAGGAACAGTGGTTGACTTGGACAGCAGGCGGGTTACACGTTCCACTGTGCCGAGATGTGAGGTGCAGGTGGTGATGATCACCCCGGGGTATGCGCTAGCGCCCTTGACGGGCACTCCAGGACCCGCCAACGCTCGTGATAACCCTCTGATGAGGGGGACGTGCCTACGTTGACCTCTTTTGTGAGAGAAACCGTAGTTGATCTCTGGGAGAAACTACTAATGTTTCTCCGGTCGGTCGGTACTCCATTCATCCGGCTTTGAGTGTGGATAACGAGGCCACCTTCACAACCTTCTCCCCTCTATCCCTATCCAAAGGAAGGGGGGCGGTTCGCTTGAGTTGCTCCCCCCCCCTTTGCCCGGTGCTCATGACGCGCTACGGAACCTCCAACGACCGGGAGACCGAGCAGGGCATAGCTCGAAACATAGGAGCCTACTCAGCGTCAGCGGCTTCGTGCCGCACTGGAGTAATCCAATATGGGGTTCCGCACGTTCCACCACTTCTCCGTTCATTTCCAATACTGATCGTAAAACACCATGAGCAGCAGGATGTTGAGGTCCGGAATTCGAAGTGAAATTCTTGATTTGCCCGTTTTGCGTCGTCATGGGAAAGAAAGGCAGAAAGACATCAGAAAGATATTATGAACCTAGAGCTTGAGCTTTGATAACTAACTCCCCACCCCATGGGATGGGCCTCGTACTCTCTCTTTTCCTCTTTTCTAAGGAAGCAAGATAGCCTACACCAAACCACTAAATAGAATTTATGGATTCCGCCTTCGACTCCTCTGCCCGTCAACAAAGTCATCTTTCAGCTTAATTAGGTCCCCAAGAAAGGAGTTTGTTTGATATAGATGGCTCGCTATGTAGGCCGCATCATCGAGATGAACGAGCCACTGTTTCAAGGTTGGAGTGGTAAAGCCCCCCTTTCGCTTCGCGAGAGCCATCAGAATATGATTTCGATGACTACTCCAAAATGCATGTGGAAAAAGAGAAGAGACCCGATCTACCACTTGCTGTTGCAGAGAGATTATCTCTGCAACCCGGGCAGCAAGCCCCATCTGTGTTTCGCCAGCCTTGGGTTTCAATTTCTCGAAGAACAGAAACCTCCGGACATCACCCAGAGATAATCCTGAAGCGTCGGGCGTCCAGAGACCCGGATCTCCCGCCTGCTCTCCAAGAAAAGCCGAAATGTCCTGCAACAGCTCATTCTCGGGAGGCTGAGCCGGAGCCAGGTCGGGGGGATTATGGCTCGAGCTGGATGATCCTCTCAGAAAGGGCCGGACGGCCTTGCTTAAGTCATCATTGGCCTCGTCGGAATCGGAATCCGTATCGAGGCAATACGCCGAATCCATCGACAAAAAGGGGGAGATACAAAAACAAAAAACCCAAATGAAGAAAGCCGTTGGCTTTTT